ATGAACGTTTAAATGCCCCTCAAAAGTAACTAAATAGATCCGAAACATATAAAATGCAGTTAATCCCGCGGTGGTCGAAGCTATTATTGCAAAAATGGGTGAATACAGCCAACTATCATTAAGAATTTCATCTTTTGACCAAAAACAAGCAAGAGGTGGAATACCGCAAAGAGAAAATGTACCTAATAGAAAAGAGGTTTTGGTAATCGGGACATATTTTGTTAAACCGCCCATAAGACCCATATTCTGATTTTTCTCGGGGGAATAGCCAACAATACTTTCCATTGAATGAATAATGGATCCAGACCCTAAAAATAATAATGCTTTTGAATAAGCATGAGTAATCAAATGAAATAAAGCACTTCGATAAGATCCCATACCCAGAGCTAACATCATATAACCCAATTGAGACATTGTTGAATAAGCTAAACCTCGTTTAATGTCTTTTTGAGCAAGAGCTAAAGTAGCTCCTAATAATACCGTGATTATGCCTATCAACGAGATAAAATCTATTATATAAGGTATAACTATGAAAAGAGGAAGAAGACGCGCTACAAGAAAAACCCCCGCCGCTACCATAGTAGCAGCATGGATAAGAGCGGAAATAGGAGTGGGCCCCTCCATAGCATCAGGTAACCACACATGAAGAGGAAATTGTGCTGATTTAGCAGCAGCACCAGCAAATAATAGAACGGCACACAAGGTAACAAACGGAAAATTAACTTCATTGTTGGAAACCAAGTTATTGAATATTTCGAATAAATCCCGAAATTCAAAACTCCCTGTTAGCCAAAAAAAACCAAAAATTCCTAATAATAAACCAAAATCCCCTACACGATTCGTTACAAACGCTTTTTGACAAGCATTTGCTGCAAGAGGTCGTGTGAACCAAAACCCTATTAATAAATAGGAATACACTCCAACTAATTCCCAAAAGATATAAATTTGTATCAAATTTGAACTAGTAACCAATCCCACCATCGACGTACTGAAAAAACTCATATAAGCAAAAAATCTCAAGTATCCTTGATCATGAGCCATATAATTATCACTATAAATAAGAACTGTAATTCCAACAGTAGTGATTAACATTAACATAATAGAAGAAAGTGGATCAATCAAGTAACCGAATTCTAAAGAAAAATCATTATTGAGCGTCCAAGACCATACATATTGATAAACCGAACTACTATTTATTTGCTCAAGAGAAAGGTTAATTGAAAAAACCATGACTATACTTAACAATAAAATAGTCGGAAGAGCCCATAGACGACGAAGATTTTTTGTGGCTGTCGGAAAAAGAAGAAGCCCCACTCCTATTAACATAGGAACTGGAAGCAGAACGAGAGGTATGATCCACCCATATTGATATGTCTGTTCCATAAAAAAAGTTTTTTTTCTTTTTATACTTATTATTATTCATTCTGAGGGTCTACTAAATACTTTAAATATTCAAACCAAGAATTGACGATTGGTCAAATGAAAAAGATTGATTACTCAGTCCACTTGTAATTTGGTTCACTTATCTTATCTATTTTTTTCTATTCTTTAAAAATTTTCTAACAAAAGATTATCTAGAAAAGAAATACATAATGAATTTGAAAAGCGCAGATCTTTTTTGAGCAATAGATGTCTTTCACATCCAGCTAGCAACCTGTTAATTCGTATTTAAATGGCAGTTCCAAAAAAACGCACTTCTGCAGCAAAAAAGCGTATTCGTAAAAATTTTTGGAAAAAAAGGGGATATTGGGCAGCGTTAAAAGCGTTTTCCTTAGGAAAATCTCTTTCTACCGGGAATTCAAAAAGTTTTTGTGTGACAAACAAATAATAATAAAATGTGTAATAAAACGTAATATGTTGAAATAATTTCAAGAGGTCCCCTTGACCCATTCCATTTCCTGTTTATTAATTCAACAGGAAATGGAATTTAGTATTAGAACTTGTAATTTCGAATTTTCGACGAAATTCAGTCGAGTAAAGACGAAAATACACACTAAAACAAAAACCCTAAACGAAAATAATGAACCCTCAAACATTTTGTAAAAAATACTGCACCCAATTGAATTATTAAAGCTAGACGATTTTCTATTCATAGGTTATTATGAGTTCAAGACAAGCCGCCATGGTGAAATTGGTAGACACGTTGCTCTTAGGAAGCAGTGCTAAAGCATCTCGGTTCGAGTCCGAGTGGCGGCAGGGCATCTCCTAAAACAAATTAATTAAACCCTATAATGAATAATGAATTTAATTTCCTATTTGTTTTTTCGAATTTTAATTTTTAGAATTCTAATTAAGGGACTTTTTTTATGATATTTTCAGCCTTAGAGCATGTATTAACTCATATTTCCTTTTCGACCATTTCAATTAGAATTCTAATTTATTTGATAACCTTTTTAGTCGATGAAATCGTAAAACTATATGATTCATACAAAAAGGGCCTGATAATCACTTTTTTCTGTATAACAGGGTTATTGATCACTCGTTGGATTTGTTGGGGGCATTTTCCTTTAAGCAATCTATATGAATCATTAATCTTTCTTTCATGGGGGTTTTCTTTTTTTCATATAGTTCCTTATTTCAAAAAAGATCCAAAATTTATAAGTACAATAATCGGCCCAAGTGCTATTTTGACCCAAGGCTTTGCTACTTCAGGCCTTTTTACGGAAATACATGAATCCGCAGTGTTAGTACCTGCTCTTCAATCCGAATGGCTAATAATGCACGTAAGTATGATGATATTAAGCTATGCATCCCTTTTATGCGGATCATTATTATCAGTATCAGTTCTGGTCATTACAGTTCGAAAAAAGAGAAATTTCTTTTCTACGAGTAATCTATTAAATTTAACTGAGTCATTTTTCGTCGATGAAATAGAATATATGAATGAAGGAAACAATGTTTTACAAAATATTTCTTTTTTTTCTCCAAAAAATTATTACAGGTCGCAATTGATTCAACAATTGGATTATTGGAGTTATCGGGTTATTAGTCTAGGATTTCTCTTTTTAACTATAGGAATGCTTTCTGGAGCAGTATGGGCTAACGAAGCGTGGGGATCCTATTGGAGTTGGGATCCAAAAGAGACTTGGGCTTTTATTACTTGGATCATATTTGCGAGTTATTTACACATTCGAACAAATACCAAATTTACGAGTACAAATTCAGCAATTGTAGCATCTATTGGCTTTCTTATAATTTGGATATGTTATTTTGGGGTCAATCTATTAGGAATAGGACTACATAGTTATGGTTCATTTCCATTACCATTAAATTGAATTCGATGGGCAGTTCTTACGAATAGGAATCTTTTTTATCTGATACGTATTGGAAACTTTGTGTGAACCGGCGAGAACCCCCCGATCAAATGTTGTAGTCATTCGGGAGGTTCTCACCAGTTCAAATTGCATCCCACAAGAGAACAAGAAAAAGCCGTCTTCTCCTTTTGTCATTGTACAAGGAGAACACTTTTCAAATGATACGATTTTGTTTATTTCTTTTCTTTATTTCGAAAAGCTATCTATAAAAGGAATTAGATAGAATAACTTCCGTTTTTTCGACTGATAATGAAAGAGCGAAATCAGGGTACATACCAATACCTAGTACGGGTAAAAAAATCGAGATCGAAAGAAATAACTCTCTTGGGCCAGAATCAAAAAAATAAGAATTTGAAACAGTAAATATTTTGTACCCATAGAACATCTGGCGTAACATAGATAATAAATAAATAGGAGTTAATAGCATTCCAATTGCCATTACAAATGTAATTAGGAGTTTTGTCATTAAAAGATATTTTGGACTAGTAATTAGTCCAAAAAAGACTATTAATTCGGCAACAAAACCACTCATACCTGGTAATGCAAGGGAGGCCATCGAAAAGCTAGTGAACATTGTGAACATTTTTGACATTGGAATAGCTATTCCACCCATTTCGTCAAGATAAACAAGACGTATTCGATCATAAGTCGTTCCGGCCAAGAAAAAAAGTGCAGCACCAATAAATCCATGAGAGATTATTTGTAAAAGGGCTCCATTTAGTCCCATATCGGTGATAGAACTAATTCCTATAATTATGAACCCCATATGAGATACAGAGGAATAGGCTATTCTTTTTTTTAAATTCTGTTGACTGATAGACGTTGAAGCTGCATAGATTATTTGTATTCCGCCTACTATCATAAACCAAGGGGAAAATAGAGAATGAGCGTGGGGGAATAATTCCATATTAATACGAACTAATCCATACGCTCCCATTTTTAATAAGATTCCGGCTAGAAGCATACAAGTACTATAATGCGCTTCTCCGTGGGTATCTGGTAACCATGTGTGTAGGGGTATGATTGGCAGTTTTACAGCAAAAGAAATAAGAAATCCAATATAGAATATTATTTCCAAGACCACAGGATAGGTCTGGTTGGCTAATTTTTCCAAATTTAATGTGGGTTCAGTAGAACCATATAAACCGATACCCAGAACTCCCATTAAAAGAAAAATGGAACCCCCCGCAGTATACAAAACAAATTTTGTAGCCGAATACAGACGTTTTTTTCCTCCCCACATAGATACAAGTAGATACACAGGAATTAATTCGAACTCCCACATGAGAAAAAAGAGTAAAAGGTCTCGAGAAGAAAATAATCCTATTTGTCCACTGTACATTGCTAACATCAAGAAATGAAATAATCGTGAATCTCGAGTAACCGGCCAAGCCGCTAAAGTAGCTAAAGTAGTGATGAATCCGGTGAGTAAAATGGGTCCTATAGAGAGTCCGTCTATTCCTAATCTCCAATGAAAATCCAAAGAACCGATCCATTTATAATCCTCCACGAGTTGGATTAATGGATCATCAATTTTGAAATGATAACAGAATGCATAAGTCGTTAAAAGAAGCTCCAAAAAACAAATACATACAGTATACCACCGGATTGCTCGATTTCCCTTATGTGGAAGAAAGAAAATTAAGGAACCCAGAAATATGGGCAAAACTGCAATTATTGTTAAGCAAGGAAAATGATTCGTGGTAAAGACAAGATACACTTGGGCCAGAAAAACCCGTGCGCAAATCAAATTCAAATATTTTGCGCACGGGTTTTGTCGGTAAAAAAAAACAAGAAAATGAAATCAAGTAGAGTTTTATGGAACGTATCAATAAGCTAGACCCATACTGCGGGTTGTTTCATGCCATAAATAAACTCGAACACTCAAGAAATCCGTTGGGCAGGCGGATTCACATCTCTTACAACCAACACAGTCCTCGGTCCTTGGAGCAGAGGCAATTTGTTTCGCTTTACATCCGTCCCAGGGTATCATTTCTAATACATCGGTGGGGCACGCTCGGACACATTGAGTACATCCTATACATGTATCATAAATCTTTACTGAATGTGACATTGAATCTATAGTTTTTGAGCGTCATAAATTTTCGGTCTAGTTTAAGTTTAATTTGAAATGAATCCTATATTTATTAGATACCAGACGAACCAATGAGCGATCAGAATCAATCTGCTTCCGAATTTGTTTATGAGCGAAGACCAAAATACTTTGATTTCTTATGTTATGTTTTTCCAACCAAGATCATATCTTACCCGTATCAAACCAACAAATTGAAATCAATTTAGGAATATTCCTATTCCGTTTATACGATTAATACTATTTATTCAACAAATTGGATTGGTTAATACGAGTTGATTTTTTGTTACGATAAATTGATGAAACAATAGCCGATCCAATGGCTGCTTCAGCGGCTGCAATAGCTATAACAAAAATTGAGAAAATGTCTCCTCTTAATTGACGACTATCAAAAAGATCCGAAAATGTGACAAAATTTATATTAACTGAATTTAATATAAGTTCAAGACACATAAGAGCTCGAACCATATTTCGACTTGTGATCAATCCATAGACACCAATAGAAAATAAATAGGAACTCAAAACAAGTATATGTTCGAGCATCATTAACCAACTCCTTATCACTCTTGATTCATTTCAATCTGAACAATAATTCCATTGATTGGATTCGAATCTAACAAGTATGGAATAAAACAAGAGATATAGATCGGTAATCGCCAAAACAATTATAATATTTTCCTTCCATTAATTGATTTTATAGATTTTTTTGAATCACTCATTTGAAGGGTTTATTATTGACGAGCTATAGCAATTGCACCTATTAAAGTGACTAAAAGAATTATTGAAATGAGTTCAAATGGAAGAAAAAAATCTGTTGATAAATGAATTCCGATTTGTTGACTATTAATTACCAAATCTTGTTCTAGAATCTGATTTGATTTTGTAGTCCAAAGGATCCCATACCAGGACGTATCTAGAATAGTAGTCATTAGTAAAATAAAAAGACTTGTACAAACCATTGAAGTAACTCGATCCCCAATTGTCCAAAGATGAAAATCTTTGTAATATTCTGAACCATTCATAAACATTACAGCAAAAATGATTAAAACATTGATAGCTCCGACATAAATAAGGAGCTGCGCAGCAGCTACAAAATACGAGTTCGATAGAATATAGAATAAAGATATACAAAAAAGAACGAATCCTAATGAAAAAGCCGAATAAATCGGATTCGGAAATAATACTACTGCTAGACTTCCTAATATAAGACCTGATCCCAGAAAGACTAAAAGAAAATCATGTATTGGTCCAGGTAAATCCATTTTTATAGAAAAAATCAAAAAATTTCATGCCCTTGTTGATCTGATCAGGAAAAAGAAGTTATAATAAAGATATTAGGATCCTTCTTAATTTAATTTAATTGAATGAAATTTCAATGGGGGTGGTGGGAATTGATGTAAATCTAGTTCGTAGGCTAGACTTTTTCTTAAAAACAGAGGTTCAAACTATCCATTTTGAAATCATTATTCGAATAGAAATCATTTTTAAGCAAAATGAAACTACGATTCTCGCCGTCCTTGACCGAGCAAAAACCCCATTACTTTAGACCAAAAAGCTATTTTGATTTGGAATTTGGAAATGGTTTTGGAATCCAGAATCTTCAATCTTCTTGATTTAGTGAATTCGAAGAAATTGTTCGAATTGTGTAATCGTCAATTACGGACACCGGTAATCGACCTAAAGCAATTTGATTATAATTCAATTCGTGTCGATCATAAGTAGAAAGTTCATATTCTTCAGTCATTGATAAACAATTTGTTGGACAATATTCAACGCAATTACCACAAAATATACAGATGCCAAAATCAATACTGTAATTAAGGAGTCTTTTCTTTCGAATATTAATTTCCAATTTCCAATCTACAAGGGGTAGGTTTATAGGACATACACGAACACATACTTCACAAGCAATGCATTTATCAAATTCAAAATGAATTCGGCCTCGGAAACGTTCCGATGTGATCAATTTTTCGTAGGGGTATTGAATAGTTACAGGTAAACGATTTGCGTGGGACAGGGTAATCACGAAACCTTGACCAATGTACCTGGTGGCTCGGATTGTTTGTTGACCAGAATTCAAGAACGGAGTTAGCATAGGGAACATATCTAAATATTTATAACTAATTTGACTTGTTTCTTTCTCTTGTTTGAGGCAAGTTGGGAAAATAGAATATTCTATTTCTTTACAATGAAAGAAGTTTGGACGAAGTTGTTAATAATAGATTACCTAGAGAAATAGGTAAAAGAAATTTCCACCCAAGATTTAATAGTTGGTCCATTCTTAGTCTCGGTAAAGTCCATCTTGTTGCAATAGAAATGAACAAGAACAAATAAGTTTTAGCTAATGTAATAAAGATACCGATTAGTGTTCCAAAAACTTGACTTCTTTTATTTATATCAAAAAGCTCACTAACGAATAGATATGGAATAGAAAGATTCCAACCCCCTAGGTAAAGAACTGTTACAAACAACGAAGAAACTAGTAGATTTAGATACGAAGCAACATAAAAGAAACCAAATTTGATACCTGAATACTCGGTTTGATAACCTGCTACTAATTCTTCTTCTGCTTCTGGTAAATCAAAAGGCAATCTCTCACACTCGGCTAGAGATGAAATTAGAAAAATGATAAACCCTATAGGTTGACGCCACAAATTCCACCCCAAAAATCCATATTTTGACTGCACTTCAACTATATCAACCGTACTTGAGCTGTTAGATAATCATAGTCGATGATAACATGACTGTTCCCGCCGCTATTACAGAACCGTACATGAGATTTTCACCTCATACGGCTCCTCAGAGATCATAAATTTATTTAAGGACCTTTCACCATTCTTTACTTGATGTGTTTGTGTAGGATGGATATAGAGTTAAACTCTTATCCTAAAGCCTATAATTAGACCAACGGAATTCTGTCTGCTAGAGTTATAGTAAAATAGTGCTTCTGAATTGATCTCATCTTTTAAGAATTCTCATTTTTCTTTATTGATTAATAACTTTATCCTTGAATAAAAAAAGAGTTCCTTTTTTAGGGTAGATATTTTACCTTTTATTTCCTTCCGATTCTCCTTTCTCATAATCTCATAAAAAAATTAAAAGATTTCTTCGTTCTTGATAGTTATTTACTTAATCGGTGGATAGGAACATACTCTGGATCGAAATCTTGGGGAGTACTTCTTAATTATTTCTACGAACTTAAAGCCCCAATTCGAATTACTTTTCTATAAATAAAAAGAAATATCCTGTTCGATAATTTACAGAATCTACATAACAAATCCTTTGTGTATCTTGATCTTCCTAACCATCCACTCATTTTTGGAATTGGTAATAAATCTATGAGAATAATTAGTAAAACCTCCATAAAGTTGATCTTTTGAACCCGATTCAAGTGATGATAAGGAATCAATCAATCTCGGAGGAAACAGTCTCGACTGCTTCTATTTGCTTTCACTTAATTCTCGTACATAGGAAATGAGATTGAATTCTTTTAACAGCAATTTTGAAACCGTTTTATTTCACTCATATAACTATCTGGTTTAGTTCATCTCTCCCAACGATACCGATGAATCAAAAAAATAGATATCATTTAACTCTCTTGCTAGAATAGAAAGAAAAGGGCTAGGCGAATTTTTATGTCTCACCGAATCGCACGTAGAGATATTGATAATACACATAGAGTTAATGGTATTTCATAACTAATTGATTGAGCAGCAGCCCTTAATCCACCTAAAAAAGAATATTTATTATTTGATCCATATCCCGACATTAGAAGTCCAACGGGAGCAAGACTTGAAACGGCGATCCATAAAAAAACACCAATACTAAGGTCGGTTAGAAGAAAGTGATAGCTAAAAGGAATTACTGAATAACTTAGTAAAATGGATATTACTGCTATAACTGGCCCGATACTGAATAAACGAGTATCCCCCCTAGACGGAAGAAGATTCTCCTTGAAAAGTAATTTTGTACCATCTGATAGAGCTTGAAAAATCCCTAAAGGCCCGGCGTATTCGGGTCCAATACGTTGTTGTATCCCTGCAGATATTTCTCTTTCTAACCAAACAATTACTAGTACACCCAGTGTGATTCCTAATACAAGAGTAAAAATAGGGACAAGGATCCATATGATCCCATAGACTTCTTTTAAGGATTCCAATCTGGAAAAAGAAAAAGAATAGATAGCTTGTATTTCTGTTGTATCCATTATCATTTCAACGATCAACTTCTCCCATAATGATATCTATGCTACCTAGTATCGTCATAATATCAGCCAATTTCATCCTTTTAACTAACTGAGGAAGAATTTGCAAGTTGATAAAACCCGGCGGTCGAATTTTCCATCTCCAAGGAAAAACACTTCGATCCCCTATCAAAAAAATTCCCAATTCCCCTTTTGGGGCTTCGACTCTTACATAAAGTTCTTGCTTGGACAATTCAAAGGTTGGAGAAGGTTTTTTACTAATAAATCTATATTCGAAATCATTCCATTCAGGATCTTTTATCCTACCAAAGCGTCGGGTTTCTAAATTCTCATATGGTCCCCCTGGGATTCCTTCCAGAGCCTGTTGGATAATTTTTATGGATTCTGTCATTTCACTGATTCGTACTAAATACCGAGCTAATGAATCCCCCTCTTTTTGCCATTGAATCTCCCAATCAAATTCGTCGTAACATTCATAACGATCAACTTTACGAAGATCCCATTGTATTCCGGAAGCTCGTAACATTGGCCCCGATAAACCCCAATTTAGGGCTTCTTCTACACCAATAATACCTATGCCTTCAACTCGTTCTAAAAAAATGGGATTCTGTGTAATAAGCGTTTGATATTCAGCAACCCCAGTTAAAAAATAATCGCAAAAATCCAAACATTTATCTACCCAACCATGAGGTAAATCAGCAGCGACCCCCCCGATACGAAAAAAATTATGCATCATACGCATACCGGTAGCGGCTTCGAACAGGTCATATATCAATTCTCGTTCTCGAAAAATATAGAAGAAAGGGGTCTGTGCCCCAATATCTGCCATAAAAGGGCCGAGCCATAACAAATGGGAAGCAATACGACTCAACTCCAACATAATAGTTCTGATATAGCTAGCTCTTTTAGGTACTTGAATGTTGCCTAGCTGCTCGGGTCCATTTACAGTTATTGCTTCTGTGAACATAGTAGCTAAATAATCCCAACGCGTTACATAAGGCAAATATTGTATAATTGTTCGATTTTCTGCAATCTTCTCCATCCCTCTATGTAAATAACCCAATATTGGTTCACAGTCAATAACATCTTCACCGTCGAGAGTAACGATCAGTCGAAGAACACCGTGCATTGATGGGTGGTGAGGGCCCATATTGACTATCATAAGGTCCTTTCTTGGAGTTGGCGCAATCATAATTTTTTTCTCGAGTTATTCTTCCATGCATTGCTGAAATTGAAAAGAAGTCCATCAAAATGTAAATAATTAAGTCCAAGTGGAATCGCGTTTCAAATTAACGAGTTTTTCTCTCTCGAATATTCAACTCACTAATTAATTCTTTATACCGTCCTCTATTCTTTTTTGACAAATAGGCCAGTAGTCGTTGCCGCTTTCCCAAAATTTTTCGCAAACCCCTCTGAGATGAAGAGTCCTTTTTGTGCAATTCTAAATGGGAAGTAAGTTTCCTTATCTTAGTGGTAAAACTAAATACTTGAAATTCAACAGACCCCGCGTTTTCTTCTTTTTCTTTTTGAGAAATAACCGAAATGAATGAATTTTTTATCATAAAAAAATTTCCCCTTTTCTTTTTGCAGATATGTATTTTACTGATCAGTAATAATAATGCTATTACGGTATATAAATAATCGAATCCAAATTTCTTTCGAAACTCCTATTCGAATCAGTCAATCGAATTTGAAATTGGATTTAGATAGGAATAGAAAAGAAAAATACTAAGTCCACCCTCAATTGAAAACGAGAGACCTAAAATGAAGAAGGTTCTGTTAATTCAGTTCCAGATCTAATTGATAATTGGGACATTATTTATATTTATTTCATATTGGATACTGACATGTGACCCACTTATGTATTTGTTTGTTTGCTTTCATAGACCCTATACTTTCATAGACCCTATAATTATTAAATATTATTAAAAATTATTAAATATTATTAAATTATTAATAATTCTATTAATTATTAATACTTATATTATATTTCTATTTTCTATAATAGATATAGAATTTATTCTATTATATCTAGAATTCGATTCTAGATCATAGAGTAATAGAGTATAGGATATATAGAGATATATAGAAAAAGTGTATTATCCACGGATTTTCAATAGTGGATACAAGCGGATCCTTAACATACTAAAACAACTGCCATTATTGGTATCAAACCAATAACGACTTATACAAGCTAAATCTTCGAATCGGTAATTAGGCCAAAGAAAGGGTTTGAATTTCAGTAATTTCATTTTCTCTCCATCAAGGTAATTATTATCATGTGAAACTTGGCTGATGTTTTGTACACTCTTGTCGTTGCAAAATACTGGCTTTTTATCTACATCATTTCGAGCCTTTGAATTGAAACAAATTAGAATTCGTAATTTTCTACGACGTCTAAACGATAAAATATTTTCAGGAACAATCAAATCAAAATGATTTTTGTTTCTCTTTAAATCAGTTATTCTTTGATGTGGTGCTTCATCTAAAATTTTTTTAGAAACATATCGTTGCTTTTGGTATTTTTGATTCTTATTCTTATGAACCAATGAAATACCGATGGTTTGATACAGAATCATTTGTCCATCCTTTTTTCCAGATATACGAATGGGTTCTATAATCAATATTCCGCTTTTCAATAATTCTGGAAAAGTTAAATTCCTTTGAATTACCATTAGATCGAAATTCATTTCTTTCTTTTGAATCGAGGATATAGTAATCTTTCTTGGATCTATCAATCTAAGGAGGAGACAATATACCTTGATATTGTTGATCAGTCTTTGAGTATCGTCCGACCTCAATTGAAAAAGCAAATAGCGTTGCAGGAAGCGATTAAGTTCTACTTGTGTATCGCTTTTGTATTGTTTTTTATTTTTCCCATTTTTTGTGTCCAATCGTGCATAATTTTCATTACTATCTTTTTGTTGTGGGAGAGCGAGTCTAAGATCTCCTGGCCTTGTGGGTTCTCTTTCTTCTTGATTTCCATGCTCTTTATTTGATGCTACCAAAAAACTTCTTTTTTCTTTTTTGTTGATCTTTTTCTTTTCATTACTATTTGCATTTCTATTCAAATTGAAAAAGACAATTTTGCTTGGTAAAACCCAAGGTTTGCTTTTGTATGCAGTATAAAGGAACACCAGTTCTAGGAAGAACCAAAGTTCCAGATTCGATATAGGACGTTTCAACATTTTTTCATTCATTCCCATCCAATCCAAAAAACCTTTTGGGGTTGTTAGTGAATTGATTTCTGGAATCATAAGATAAAAAAGATCTTTTTTAAGAATTATTTGCGAATTCTTAGTACGAATTTGAGTTTTTTGATTCCTATTGATATCAATCGTCATCCAGCTTGCAATATTGTCTTTTTGTCTAAGATAAAAGTTGATAATTTTCCAATCAAAATATTTTCTTTTTTCTAGATCTCTATATAGACTATCAAACCTTCCTAGATTATTAGTAATAAGGGTGTTACTCGGCATATCAAAAAGAGTTTTTTTAGGTGTGGTAGAATAACCCTCTTGGTTCTTATTTTCTTGAAATGAGGATCCATAAAAAAAGCATTCCGCTTTATTTTCAGAATTAAGAAATTTATATGATAAAAGATCAGATCTATAGTATTTCGGAAAATTTTCTTTATTATGAAATACTAAATCTACTTTCCATTCTTTTTGTTTCTTGGAATTAATTAATTCATTTTTTTCATATGAATGCTGTTTGTGTTTGCTTACATTTTCTTTAGCGATGCGATTTAGATGAACTCTATTTCGCCATTTTTCTGCTATTAATCTAGACCATATAATCTGCGATAAATCAGATTGAGAATGGCCTCGTAACCAGTTTTTCCATTTATTCATTTCATAACCTGGAAGTTGTTTCTCCTTCAATTTTGAATCAACGATTCCTTGTGTTTCAAAAGAATCCTTTATTTGAGGTTGAAGAAGGAAAGGGATTCCTTGACATTGAAGGATAGTTCGTAATTTATACGAGTTAGTCACCTGGAGTTGTGAGAATCTGTAAAATACATATGCTTGTGACACGTAGGATAAGTCATAAAAAATATGTAAATTTCTTTTGCTAACACTTTCGAGTGACTTTTTTAGAGTCGAAATAAACCGAATTGTATTTTTCTTTCTTTTATCAATTCTTCCTTCTTTTCTTTCATTATTTAAAAGGAATTTTGGAATAATTTTTTTTTGGAAAAATTCTGTATTTATTCTAGGAATATTAATGATAGATAAAAAAAGATCTGTGTATATTCGTTCAATGAAAAATTTTAGAAAAAGGGGTAATTTATAGATTAATCGAGCATTTATTCTTTTTAAAATCTTTCTTTTGTGGAATTTTTTAGCATTAAAACTTGGTTTGGTAGGACTAAGGTTATTGATTCTTGAAATTTTTTTTTCTTTCTCTTTTGTGATTCTTTCGATTTCACCCCGAAGTCTACTTGTTCTATGAGTCCGATCGGTTATTTTTTTTTTTGTCAATAAAGAATTTCTCCATCTCGGAGATGGAATTTGACTAAATGAGTCGTGAACTATCTGATTATTAATTAGAGAATCTTTTTCTTCTTTAATTTCACTTGATTCATCTATTTCTACCTGTCTTACATCTAGTTCTACCTGTCTTAATCGAAATAGTAAAATTGGATTTATTTTGGAAAGTTCTTTTTTTTTTTTTTTTAGAAAAATAACACTTTTGATAATCCATTTTTTTGGTTTTTTTAAAACTTTTCGAAATGGTTTTGTTTTTCTTTTGAAAACTATTCGAATTCGAAAATAGTTTTTTTTAAATTTTTCCTTTTTTTTTTCGACTTTTTTTTCGAGTTCCTTTAAAATAGGTTTAAAAAAGGAAGGACGTTTGCGGGACGAACCAAAAGGGAGTTCGGCTTCCATTCCAAAAACAGTTAAAAAAGAAAAAGATGATTTTTCTTTTTCTTTTTTTTTTTTTAGTAAATCTTTCTCAGAGGATCGTTGTTTTAATTTGTGCCAAGGTTTTAGGCAGAAAGGAAAAAAGATTTTTATCTGAATACCATCTGTCAACCAATTTTTCGGAAATTCTGTTTCGGATAATGCAACACCATTATAGGTACATTTAACATACATCTCTCTATTCCAGTCCTTGAAATCTTCCGACCATTCAGGAGATTGTAATAGTAATAGACGTCCGATATTTTTCGAAATTATGAGCAAAGGCAATACAATATATTTTCGAAAAATGGATTGAGTTAGTAACATGCAACCTCTTAGTGCTTGAGCAAATGGGATGGTATCCCAGGACTCTGCTATCTCTATTCGCACTTTTTCATTTACTATCTTTTTCTTGAAAATTTGGAATGCTTCCTTTTTCGCTATCCAATTTCGAAAAATTCCTTTAATTAATCCAGAGATATC